TAAAAAAAAAAGAACCGCAATTCTAACGGTAGTGATTAATATTGACATAATAGAAGTAAGTGGGTCTAGTAAATAACCCAATTCTAAAGAAAAGTCGTTAGTAATGAGCCAAGACCATACATAGTGATAAATAGAATTGCTATTTATTTGCTGAATCGACAGGTTGGTTGAAAAAACCAAGATTATACTTAATAATAAAACACTCCGAAAAGACCACATACGGCGAAGTCTGATTGTTGTTGTTGGAAAAAAAAAGAAGACCAAGCCTTAGGAATATAGGAACTGGAAGTGGAATGATAAGGTCTAATCCACCCATATTGATATATCTGTTGCATAAAAAGTTTTTTAATTCTTAGTTTCCTAATTGATTTTTATTGTTTCCGATTCACCAGATCTTACCTCTTTGAGAGGAATAATTAATATGAATTAATAAAAACCATTTTTAAGTTAATTCTAGGAAATATAAAAAGTAAAAAAACCTTATATATTTATTATATTATATTTATTATATTTCTTTTTTTTTTCGAAGATAATATTCATTATTCATTAGCAAATAAATCGAATAAATATGTGAATATAATAGGAAGGAAGAACTTCTTTTGAACAATATATGTCTTTCACATCCAACTAGAACAATAAGGAATTCTTTTTAAATGGCAGTTCCAAAAAAGCGCATTTCTACATCAAAAAAGCATATTCGTAAAAATATTTGGAAAAGGAAGGGATATTGGACCGCTTTAAAAGCTTTTTCATTAGGTAAATCTCTTTTGACTGGAAATTCAAAAAGTTTTTTTGTGCAACAAAAAAAAAATAAGTAATAAAGTTGCAATCGTCTGAATGCATTCAAAAATTGACTCATTTATTCTTTATTCACGCAAGTCACTAGATAGTAGAAATTTTATATTTTATTTTATAGGATGATTTTATAGGAAATAAAAAATGAAACTCAGCTTACTCTTTTATCTTTTATTTTCTAGTCGTTGCTTTTAGATTAGTTACTAAATTCAGTAAAGGGGGTTAGTTCTTTTTTTACTGAATTTAGTAAATACAAATACTTTTTTATCAAAAAAAATATTTGTTGCTGACAAACGAATGAACACAATAAAAGATTTTTTTTGCGTGAGTTTTTTAATTTCCCGGACGGGAAAGCTTAGTTTCCCCATCAACGCATTTTTGTTACATTTACTAGAAAAATACGACAATTTTTCGTTTTATCTCTATTTTTTATCTATAGTATAGACGTTTTCGATAGGGGTCTTAAGATATTTAGTTAAGTGAAATTAACCAACAGTTTGAAATACTTTCAAATAACTTTATTTTTTTTGTAGGAATTAATATATAAATTACTGATATATCTCCTACTATCAACTCAATTAAATCAAAAATTTAGTAAGAGCTTTTAATAAGAACAATGTATCTAGTTTGGATGTCTTCTTTTTCTGTTTTTTCTTCATTGATAACCTAAAATAAATTCTTTTGTTCCATTTGATTCCTGAAAAAAAAGATAAAAGATTCATTAAAATTGAAAAAGTAAAACAAAACTATTTTTTAGTTATATCCCTTTATCGACTCTTACTTGAGATTTTAGGTTCGAATTCTAATTATCTAGTTACAATATAATAAAATTCTAGAGTAGACGAAAACCCACGAAAACCCCTTAAGTCCCTAAGTTAAAATCCCTATAAAGAAACTCAAAAAATTACTCTTAATGGACTGCTAAATTCTCGACGATTTTTTATTCATTAGCTATTATAAGTTGAACACAAGCCGCTATGGTGAAATTGGTAGACACGCTGCTCTTAGGAAGCAGTGCTAGAGCATCTCGGTTCGAGTCCGAGTAGCGGCATGTCACCCTTTCACTTTTAATTTTTAAAATAATAAATAGATTCTATAATTAATTCAACTCTTGAGTTGAATTTAAGCAACGCATTTTTTAAGATTTTGTATGATATTTTCAACCTTAGAACATATATTAACACATATTTCCTTTTCAATTCTTTCAATCGTAATTCTAATTCGTTTAACAACCTTTTTTTTTGTCGATGAAGTGGTACAATTATCTCATTTGTCCGAAAAGGGCCTACTAGTTAGTTTTTTCTGTATAACAGGGTTATTAGTTACGCGTTGGATTTATTCGGGTCATTTTCCACTAAGTGATTTATATGAATCACTAATCTTCCTATCCTGGAGTTTTTCCCTTATTCATATAATTCTATATTTCAAAAAAAAAAATAATTTATTAAACATAATAACGAGTTCAAGTGCTGTTTTTACTCAAGGCTTTTCAATGTCAGGACTTTTAACTGAAATACACCAACCTTCAGTATTAGTACCTGCTCTTCAATCCGAATGGTTAATGATGCACGTAACAATGATGATATTGGGTTATGCATCCCTTTTATGTGGATCATTATTATCAGCAGCACTTCTAGTGATTACATTTCGAAAAAGCATAAAAATTTTCTTTCTTTTTTGTCAAAGTCAATTTTTATTACACGATTCATTTACCCTTAGTAAAATTGAATACATCGGTGAAAGAAATAACCTTTTTAAAATAAAAAAAAATTTTTTTTCTTTCGACAAGAATTATTACAGATCGCAATTGATTCAAGAATTGGATTATTGGAGTTATCGGGTTATTAGTTTAGGGTTTCTATTTTTAACCATAGGTATTCTTTCGGGAGCAGTATGGGCTAATGAAGCATGGGGGTCGTATTGGAATTGGGACCCAAAAGAAACGTGGGCATTTATTACTTGGATCATATTCGCGATTTATTTACATACTCGAACAAATCGAAACTTGCAAGGAGAAAATTCGGCAATTATAGCGTCTATGGGCTTTCTTATAATTTGGATATGCTATTTTGGGGTCAATCTATTTGGAGTAGGGTTGCATAGTTATGGTTCCTTTAACATATAATTAAAGTCATGAATGCATCTTACGACTACAACAGAGTATGTTGCATATAAAACCAAAACCACATGGATACGAACCGTATGAATCAATACAATATTGTATTGATTCATACGGTTCGTATCCATGTGGTTTTCAATTTTCTTTACTTAAAATAAAATAAAAATAACTTCTAAATTGTTTTTTAATCATAGCATTTTTAAGTTTAGTTATGAAAACCGTTTAGAAAATAAGTAGATATAAAAATTTCTACCCTATCAACCGACAGTGAAAAGATTAAATCTGGGTACATACCAATACTTAGGGCGAGTAAAAAGAGAGAAATTTGAATAAATAACTCTCGCGCGGGTTCCGAATCAAAAAAATAAGAATTTTGAGCATTAAAAAGCTTGTATCCATAGAATATCTGTCGTGACAGAGATAATGAATAAATAGGAATTAATATGATTCCAATTGCCATTAGAAAAGTAATTAGCATTTTTGGCTGGTAATTATTCCAAAAAAACTACAAATTCGGCAACAAAACCACTCATACCCGGTAATGCAAGTGAAGCCATCGAAAAGCTACTGAACATCGTGAATACTTTTGGCATTGGGATAGCTATTGCACCCATTTCGTCAAGATAAGCAAGACGTATTCTATGAGATATTATTTGTAAAAGAGCTACATTAAGTCCTGTATCACTTATCGAACCAATTCCTATAATTATAAAGTCCATATGAGATATAGACGAATACGCTATACTCTTTTTTTTATTCCGTTGATCAAGAGATGTTGAAGCCGCATAGATCATTTGAATTGTGCCCACTATTACTAACCAAGGGGAAAATAAATAATGGATGTGAAAAATAATTCCATATTGATATGAATCAACCCGTATGCTCCCATTTTTAATAAGATTCCAGCTAGGAGCATACAAGTACTATAATGTACTTCTCCATGGGTATCTGGTAACCATGTATGTAAAGGTATAATCGGTGATTTGACAGCAAAAGCAATAAAAAACCAATAATAGAATAGTATTTCTAAGGCCCCAGGATACGACTTATTGGCCAATGTTTCAAAATTTAATGTTGGTTCACTAGAACCATATAAACCGATACACAGAACTCCCATTAATAGAAAAACGGAGCCTCCAGACGTGTACAAAATAAATTTTGTAAGCCGAATACAGACGTTTCTTTCCTCCCCACATAGATAGCAGCTAAAGTGGTGATGAATCCTGTTAGTAAAATGGGTCCTATATAAAATAAAGTCCATCTATTCCTAATCTCCAAAGGAACTCAAAAAAAACTGACCTATTTAGAATCCTCCACTAATAACTAATAAAAGGGAATTCTAAGATGCATATACAAATAGTATACCAACGAATGATCCTTTTTTTCCTATGTGGAAAAAAGAAAATTAAGGAACCCGCAGATATTGGAAAAACCACAATTAGCGTTAACCAAAGAAAAAATTCGTGGTAAAGACAAGATATACTTGGACCAGAAAAACCCGTGCTCATAATATTCTTATGAGCACAAATTTTGTCGGTAAAAAAATAAAATAAAATGGGTTATGGGTTCAAGTCTAGTTTTCTAGAGCGTATTAATAAGTTAGCCCCATACTGCGAGTTGTTTCATGCCATAAATAAACCCGAACACTCAAAAAATCTGTTGGACAGGCAGATTCGCATCTTTTACAACCAACGCAGTCTTCTGTTCTTGGAGCAGAAGCAATTTGTTTTGCTTTACATCCGTCCCAAGGTATCATTTCTAATACATCAGTTGGGCAAGCTCGGACACATTGAGTACATCCTATACATGTATCATAAATCTTTACTGAATGTGACATTGGATCTGTGCATTTTTGAACGTTGATAAGATTTCAATCTGGTAATCTTAGAAACAAACCATATATTTAAATACCAAACGAATCAACAAGTTATCAGAATTTTTCTAATCAATCTATTTCTGGATTGCTTTAGTAGACAAGGCCAAAATACTTTGATTTAGTCTATTTTTTTAACCAAGACCATACCTTAATGTAGCAACTATACGAATTTTCATTTCTTTATTTATTTTTTATTTATTAATTTTTTATTTATTAATATTGAATATTTTAAATATTCAAATTTATATAATAAATACTACTTACTCAATAAATTGGATTCATTAATACGAGTTGATTTTCGATTACGATAAATTGCTGAAACAATAGCTGCTTCAGCGGCTGCAATAGCTATAACAAAAATTGATAAGATTTCTCCCTTTAATTGACGATTATCAAAAAAATCAGAAAAAGGTACAAAATGAATATTAACCACATTCAGTATAAGTTCAAGACACATAAGGTAAATATTGTAAAATTGTTCGATTTTCCGCAATTTTCTCCATCCCTCTATGTAAATATGTAAATAACCCAATATTGGTTCACAGTCAACAACATTTTCGCCATCTAAAGTAACGATGAGTCGAAGAACGCCATACATTAATTTTTCAATTAACAAATTTTTGTCTCTCGAATACTCAATTGACCAATTAATTCTTTATAATGTACTCTATTTTTTTTTGACAAATAAGCCAACAGCCGTTGACGTTTTCCTAAAATTTTTCGCAATCCTCTCTGAGATAAAAAATCTTTTTTGTGCAATTCTAAATGCGAAGTAAGCCTCCGTATCTTATTGGTAAAACTTATTATTTGAAATTCAACAGACCCTCTGTTTTCTTCTTTAGAGCTAATTGAAATCAATACATTTTTGATCATACAAGATTTTCCCTCTTCTAATTTTTTAACGATATGTATTTGACTGATGAATAAGAATAATGTTAGTAATTTACTGTGGTATATACAACAACTGGAATTTCTTTATCGAATAGGGATAGGATATAATATATATAGGAAAAGGGTGCTACCAACAACGTTTCAACTCGGAATACATATATATCCTTAACATACTGAAACGACTGCCATTATTTGTATCAAACCAATAGCGATTCATACAAGCTAAATCCTCTAATCGATAATTAGAGCAAGTCAAAAGTTGGACTTTAATTAATTCATTCTTTTTTTTTTCAAGATGCTTATGTTTGTCAAAAAATTGACTACAGTTATTCACGATGCAAAATCCTAAATTTTTATTCCTATTTTTGGAATTGAAATTCATTTTCATTCTAAATTCTCTACGATATTTATGAGATAAAATGGTTTCAGGAGCAAGTAAATCAAAAAAATTCTTATCAATATCTGCTTGTTCTGGGTATCCTTGATTAGTTTTATGCTTACTCTTATGAACCAATGAAATACATAAAGTTTGATACAGAATAAACCGTCTATCATTTTTTACAGACAAACGAGCGGGTTCGATAACTAATATTCCTTTTTTGATCAATTCTACAACATTTAAATGATTCTGAATTAGCAGTATATCCAAGGTCATTTCTCTTCGCTGAACCGAAGATATAACAATTTTTCTTGGATTTAACAGCCTAAGTAGTAGACAATATATTTTGATATTATTAATCATTCGTTGATTCAAAGCATCATCCCATCTCAATTGAAAAATTAAATAACGTTTCAGCAAGAAATTGAATTCTGCTTCTACCTTGCTTTTGTTTTGATGATTTGTTGAAAAGTGGGATTCAAGATTTATCGGTTTTTGTACATCTGATCTAAGATCTCTTTTGCTTGTTAGATTTTTTTTTTTAGACGGTATAAGCCATTCAACCTTTTTGTTCTCAACGATGTTTTTATTTTCCCGATGAACATTTTTATTTAGATTCCTTCGTAAAAGAAGTCCTTTACTTGGTATAACCCAAGGTTTCATTTTATATAGATTAGAAAGTATTAAAAATTCTGGGAAAAGCCAAAAGTCTAGGGTTGAGATAGGACACTTTCGTATTTCCTCATTCATTCCCGTCCAATCTAAAAAGGTTTTTGGGGGGTTGGGTACCTTAATTTTAAGTTTTTTCGGAAGCGCGAGATAAAAAAGGGTTTTTTTAACAACTTTTTGATAATTATTAGTCTTAATCTTAGTATTTTGATTACTCTTAGTATCGATCTTGATCCAGTATTCAATAGCGATCTTTTGTCTAAGATCAAAATGGAGAGTTTTCCAATCAAAATATTTTCTATCGGTTTTTTTTTTTTTAGACTTTCTATCGCTCTTTCCTATATAATTTCCTATATAATTAGTAATAGGACTCCTTTCCCATATATCAAAAAAGTTGTATTTATGCGTGTTTGAGGTGGAATAACTACCTTGTTTTCTATTTACTTGTGTTTCAAAAGGTGATCCATAAATAGATAAGTCCCCCCCTTTTTTATTTTCAGAATTACTAGATTGATATGATAAAAGATCATATCGAGAGTTTTTTTTTAAATTCTCTTTTTTAGTCTGTAAGAAATAGGTTTCAACAGGATTTTGTTTTTTGAACGAGATTAATACATCTTTTTCATATGAACCCCTTTTGAAATTTTGAGCCTTTTGAGCCATAGGGTGTTGAGAAATTTTATTTCTCAACCCTTTGGGTAATAATCTAGACCATCGAATCTTAGATAAATTATATTGATGATGATGTCGTTTTAATTTATTTACCCAGGTTTTCCAGTGATTTGTTCTATAATTTGTTCTATAATTGAAGCGTTTATTCTGATTTAATTGCAAGCGAATTATCCCTTCAAAGGAATCCTTAAAAGGAATTTCGTAATCGTGATATTTAAAAACATATCTTAATTTATCCAAATTAATACCTTGAGTTTGTGATAAGTTGTAAAATACATATGCCTGTGACAAGTAGAATAAGTAGCAATATTTTTGTGAATTTATTTGATTCCTAATAGTATTAATTGACTTTTCTATAGTTGAAATAATTGAAATAAAGTGAATTCTATTTTCGTTTTTTTTATTAATTCTTTCTTCATGCGCTTCATGAATATTTATGAATTTATTGATTAATTTGTTTGTTGAGTCGAGAAAAGGTTGTCTAATGAGTTTAGAAAGATTAATGATAGACAAAACCGGATTTATGTATATTCTTTCAAAAATAAAATTTATAAAGAAATATATTTTCGAGATTAATCGAATATTTCTCCGTTTTATTATTTCAAAAAATAAATTTGAAAATTCCAATCTTTTATCTTTATAAATTCTTTTGTTAGCACTAATATATATTCTTGTGTTTTTTTTTTTATCTTTTGTCATTCTTTCTATTTGATTCCGGATTGTGATTGCCCTAGCAGTTAGATCCTTATTTTTTTTTTCTGTCATTGTCCGGTTTGAAGATTGAATTTGACTAATCAATGATTCAGGAATTGTCTCATTGATGCTTGTAGAATCTTTATTGTTTTTCGTTTGATTTGATTTATAGACCTTGTTTACGCTAAAGAATAAGATTGGGTTTAATTTTGAAAATACTCTTATTTTTTTTTCTATCAAAAAGGAATTTTGTATAACCCAATTTTTTATTTGTTTTGAAATTAATTTCGTCTTTCCCTTTAAAGTTTTTCGAACTAAAAAATACCTATTTTTCGATTTTCCAATATTTGTTTCCAATTCCTTAAAAATAGGTTTAAAAAAGGAAGATCGTTGTCGAGGAGAACCAAAAGGAAGGTCCGTTTCCAGTCCCCAAACTGTTAAAAAACAAAAATCATTTCTTTCTTTTTTATTTTGCATTAGATTTCTACGAGAGACTCGTAGTTTCGATTTGTGCCAAGGTTTCAGGCAGAAAGGAAATAGGATTTTTATCTGCATACCCTCTCTTAACCAATTTTTCGGAAATTCAGTTTCTGATAATTGAATACCATTATATGTACATTTAATATGCACTTCTCTATTCCATTCCTGTAGATCCTCAGACCATTCAGGACTTTGCAATAAAACCATACGTCCAAGATTTTTTGCTATTATCAATGAAGGCAATAGAATATATTTTCTCAAATTCGAGTGAATTATTAGCATCAAACTTCTTGTTTTTCTTGCAGTTGAAATCCTATTCCATGCTTCAGCTATATCTGCCCGGGTTTGCTCTTGTCGTCTGTTCTCTTCTTTTTTATCCGTTTCTTTTTTATGTTCTTTTTTTGTTTCTTCATCCGTATTTTCAAAAATTTTGACGTCCATTCGATTGTGTATCCAATTTGGAAAAATTGCTTTAATAAGCCCGGATTTATCGAATGAAAACCAAGGGGATTTTTTGATTATATCCAAAAAAAGAGGAGAATGTACATTTGCTTGAAATGGTTCCCACATACTAATTTTACGTCTTTGAACGCGGCTAGAACCTTTAATTATTCCCCGCCGAAAATCGGATTGTTGGTAATACCGTACCAAAACTATTGTCTTTCTTAGATCTTTTCTTTTTATATTAGCATCTTTATTTTTCTTAGTATCTTTATTACTATTAGTAATAGTATTTTCCTTGCTAGGAGTTAAAATCACTACAAATTTGGCTTTTCTTGAGCGAATTTGCGACCGCCTATTTGGGTATTCTCCTAATTTTTGTTGTAACTCGGTAATTAATTCATATGGCTGCCGAGGAACTCTTTTACGGATTTCTCTTAGTCCACTAGAGTCTTTTGTAATTTTATTGAGATTAAGATGGTTTCGAAAGGTTTTAAAAAAATTTTTGAAAAATTCTCTTTCTTTTTCAAAATCTATTTTTACTTCTTCTTGGTCTGACAATAAACAAGGATTTAAATTTAAATTATGAGTTGATTCGGTATCAAATTCACGAGTTAATAATAATAAATTATTATATTGAGCTGCGTCCTCTTTTAGTTCCATTTTTTCAGAATCGGAATAGATAAAAGTAAAAAGGATATCATGAATCTGATTTATACCAACCGTCTCCCTTAAATTTTCTTTAGAAGTTTTCAAATTATTAGGTAATGGTTTTTTTTTTTTTTTTGAAAAGCTTATTTTGAAAAAGTATGGGCTATTCAACAAGGGATCATACATTTTAGAAAAATAGTTGTTATAAGTACCATCAGTACATAATCTAATTCTTGTTTCTAGTATATCGATAAAAGGAAATTCTTTTTCTAAAGTTTCAATTCTAGTTCGAAACTCGATGCTTGTATTATTACTTTGTGGGTTTTTAGGATAA